AATAAAAGAAAAAAGAAAGAAATGGAAGAACAAAAGTGGTACGGATTCATAAAATTACGTGGATAGGAACTAAAAAAAAAGAGATATTGAAGTAGTTCTGATAATTCACGAATATTATTATTTCAATTCTGGGTTCTTAGTTACTTTGACTGAATAAATTTTATCGATGGAATAAGTAAGTCATAATTCATTGGTTCGTTGTATCATTAACTATTTCTTTATTTTTTTTTGTTTTGGTGCGAGGAACTTATCATGAATCCACTGATTTCTGCCGCTTCCGTTATTGCTGCTGGATTGGCCGTAGGGCTTGCTTCTATTGGACCTGGAGTTGGTCAAGGTACTGCTGCGGGACAAGCTGTAGAAGGGATCGCCAGACAACCAGAGGCAGAGGGAAAAATACGAGGTACTTTATTGCTTAGTCTGGCTTTTATGGAAGCTTTAACAATTTATGGACTCGTTGTGGCATTAGCACTTTTATTTGCGAATCCCTTTGTTTAATCCTACAAATAAAAATCCATATATATTTATTTTTTTTATTTCCTTGGATTTGCTGCTCTTGCTTTTTTCGAATTCTATTCAGATTTCAATTTCGTTCGGACAACAACCCATGTAAAGGACTTATTGGGGAAAAGGAATTGGCATACCAATTCGCTTTCTTCCTTTACTCTCTTAATCCAATGGATTTTTAAGAAGTATTGGAACAAACGAGATATTTCGAAACTCACATAACATAAGACCCGATACCTAATTCTAAAATTCTAATAAGTATTATTCTTATCTTATTGGAAATTTACAATTGAAAAAAAATCAATTTCTAAATCAATATTATTTTTTACTCTATTTAGTAGTATTTAGAAAGAAAAATACTAGAATAAATAAAAAAAAATATAGACAATTAGTCTATCTATAAGAATAAGAAAGAGGAGATCATATGAAAAATGTAACCGATCCTTTCCTTTCCTTGAGTTATTGGCCATCCGCCCGAAGTTTCGGGTTTAATACCGATATTTTAGCAACAAATCCAATAAATCTAAGTGTAGTGCTTGGTGTATTGATTTTTTTTGGAAAGGGAGTGTGTGCGAGTTGTTTATTTCAAGAATAAGCTGTATCCAACCAACTGCACTTTATGTTTTGGTATAACTAGGAAAGAAAAGGTGCATGATTCCGCGAATTACTTCTGAATAAATTAAGAAATCATATTTAAGAACCATAGCATTTCGTGAGTCATTGGTAAATTTACTTTGATTCTCTATCAACCAATAATGTGGGACCATTAATAGGGTTAAGGCTAAATCTTTTGAAGTTCAGATACAAGCATGGTACTCTTTCTACTACTATGTTAATACATAAATGTTTTCAAAATAAAGAGTTGTAATTTTTTTCGATATAAAACACTCATGTCGATAAAAAACTGATTTGAACCCTTTATTTGATTGGAAAAAATTAGAAAAAAAAAATAGGTATTTCAACCCCCCCCCCCTTTTTCTCTTTTATCCAATGCTAAATGGATGACCTATGTTATATATAAAGTAAGAGGAATTCTTTGGATTTGAAGAAAAAAAGAAACAACTTTGCTGACAATTATTTATTTGGTCAGAAGAGTCCTCGGAATATTATTTTCTTGGATTAGTGATCACTTTCGATATTTTTCTATTTGAATATGAATAGAGGACAAGCTCATTATATTAAAAAAAAAGATATGGGAATAAGTAATTGAGCATGAGAGCCAAATGAATTGAAAGATTCATGTTTGGTTCGGGAAGGGATCGTGGAAGTTTTGAAATGAATGGAAAGATAATCTACTTTCATTAAGTGATTTATTAGATAATCGAAAACAAAGGATCTTGAAGACTATTCGAAATTCAGAAGAACTACGCGGGGGGGCCCTAGAACAGCTCGAAAAAGCCCGGTCCCGCTTACGAAAAATAGAAAAGGAAGCGGATCAGTTTCGAGTGAATGGATATTCTGAGATAGAACGAGAAAAATTGAATTTGATTAATTCAACTTCTAAGATTTTGAAACAATTAGAAAATTACAAAAATGAAACCATTCATTTTGAACAACAAAGAGCGATTAACGAAGTTCGACAACGGGTTTTTCAACAAGCCTTACAAGGAGCTCTAGGAACTCTGAATAGTTGTTTGAACAACGAGTTACATTTACGTACCATCAGTACTAATATTGGTATGTTTGGAACCATGAAAGAAATAACGGATTAGTCCTTCTACTGCAGGCATTATTTTTTTCTTTTAAACAAAAAAGAATTAAGAAATATTTATATTTATGGTAACCCTTCGAGCCGACGAAATTAGTGATATTATCCGTGAACGTATTCAACAATATAATAGAGAAGCAAATATTATAAATACCGGTACAGTACTTCAAGTAGGCGATGGCATTGCTCGTATTTATGGTCTTGATGAAGTAATGGCAGGTGAATTAGTAGAATTTGAAGAAGGTACGATAGGCATTGCTCTGAATTTGGAATCAAGTAATGTTG